TCACCCAAGTATGTTTTCAAAATGAAAAGTGCTTTCTGGGTAATCTCAAACCTTTCGACTGTTATCCCTCCAAAAACGAATCTCGGGATTTTTTACATACAAAGGATTTACTTGTTACTAATAGAATACAACCCTTGTTCTTCTTTAGATCTACTTGTTTCACTCCGATAGTATCATAAATTGAGTCAATGCATAGGAAATGAATGCATTTCCATACTATTAAGTTAAGTGAAATAGATAAGACATAATCTGGATTATATCACATTACTTATTTTACTGGATATTACGGAGCCTGTTCAGTCAGGATATGATCGAGTCTGATCATAGAAAAGATTCTCGTCAAGCGAACCGGCCTATCCTCCGTAGGGGACTTGCGCGGTGGTTGGAACAAAGACACATTTAATCGTGAATTCAAATGTGGCAGATAAGAGAAAGTCGTATATCTGCAACGGCCCAATCAATAGTTCAAGTCACACACTCCCATAATCCATTCTTTTTTCGGAGAGCTCCCTTCAACTATTCATGTATGTCAAATAAATAATCCAATTTCTTTTGGTAAGTTGAAGGGAAATATCCAAATACATGTCTTATTAAAAAAAAAAAATAATCCATATTTGTAGCAATGAAATACTATAGCTCCTCCCCAAAATGATAAATGATTTATTACAAATATCTATGAGCCATAGTCTCTATAAAGGACCAGAAATGCCTTGCTTACGTATCATTGGAAAGTGCATTAACATGAATACGGCAGTAAGAAGAGGTAATACAAAAGTATGTAAACTATAAAAACGAGTCAAGGTAGATTGTCCCACACTAGCGCTTCCGCGCAATAACTCTACCACCGACGATCCTATTACAGGAATAGCTTCGGGTACACCTGTTACAATTTTTACTGCCCAATAACCTATTTGGTCCCACGGTAAGGAATAACCAGTTACACCAAAGGATGCAGTCAATACACCCAAAACTACACCCGTAACCCAAGTCAATTCGCGAGGTTTTTTAAAACCACCTGTGAGATATACGCGAAATACGTGCAAGATCATCATTAAGACCATCATACTTGCCGACCATCGATGAACTGATCGGATTAACCAACCAAAGTTAGCCTCAGTCATTATATATTGAACAGAGGCAAAAGCTTCCGTAACGGTCGGACGATAATAAAAAGTCATAGCAAACCCCGTCGCTACTTGGACTAAAAAACAAGTAAGTGTAATTCCTCCTAAACAATAAAATATATTGACATGAGGAGGCACATATTTACTAGTTATATCATCGGCAATCGCCTGAATCTCAAGACGTTCTTCGAACCAATCATAGACTTTATTGAGATAGGTAAACCATGGGACCCCCCTGAGAACCGTATATGAGAATTTCATCTCCTACGGCTCAAACAAAAATACTCAATTACAGGTTATTTGGAAAACGGATATGTGGAATAGAAACTTTTAAACTTCTTAACTTAATCCTATGATTCCAATCTTCTTTGAAAATAAGAAAAAGAAATCCGAAAGCTATTCTTTGTGGTTATAATGCCAAAATCTCAAGTAGGCTCACTCGTCTTTTCTCTTGATCCTTACAGGCCTCTTGAATATTCTATTATTTAGTTCGTTTTCTTTATTTTTGATTTGTGTATGTAATGCGATTTTACTGTTGTTTTTTTATTATTATTGATAGGAATTTTCTTGTTAAGACCCCATGAATCAATTCAAAAACCTCAGATTCATACCAGAACCACGATGATTTTCAAAAAAAACCTTTAACAAGTCCAAAAATTCCCTGAGTAAGAACTGCTGGATTATCACTTATTCAATTCAATGATAGATATAATGAAAAAAAATCCAAAGAAACGTTTGTCCTTTGATCTAAAGATAAGCGGCGGCAGTTTAAAAGAATAAAAATCGTTCTATTTATTTTTAGAAATTTATTCTTCTAACTCTTTAAATTTTTTTAGTCCGGTTGCGAGGTCTAAATAGAAATATTAAGTATGAATCATAGTTCTAATACTTTAGAATCTATTTTCTATATCCCGTGCTCCAGATACTAGAAAAAATATCTGACGGGGTAAAGTCATCTCTATCAAGATGACGGATCCATTTTATGTTCTTTACTATCAATAGGATCAATTAGAACAAGTCACACACTCATATTCCGGAAATACAGAAACAAAGAAGTTTCACGGTCGAACTACCAGAATGGTCTAAAAATCAAAGACCTAAATGCTAAACTTTACTCTTCTATTGAAAAGCTAGTTAGTCGGTTCTTGTGAATCTAATTCCTAGCAATTTCGTCCAGTAAAATGGACGAATTATAAATCTCTAAAATAATAGAGAGAAATACCGCAAATAGAGCCATTGCAACACCCATCAAAGGAGTAGTTCCCCATCCCGGCGCTACTTTACCATATTCTGAATTCAATGGTTTCAATAAATCCCCTACAACAGTTCGTCTTGGACCAGATCTAGAACTACCCTCAACGATTTGTGTAGCCATAAATCCTATTTTTTATTCATTGAGATCTCTTGACTTTGTATACCATTCCGCTGAAAATAAAGGAAGGATCTTACCCTATAGATCCCCGGACCCATTGTGGTCTTGATATTCTATAATAATGGAAACAGCAACCCTAATTGCCATCTCTATATCTGGTTTAATTGTAAGTTTTACTGGGTATGCCTTATATACTGCTTTTGGGCAACCCTCTCAACAACTACGAGATCCATTCGAAGAACATGGGGACTAATTGAAGTAATGAGCCCCAATATTACGATATTGGAGGCTCATTACTTCAATTGAGATGATGAAAAATCATTTCATCTTTTTAGTTGGAACTATAGGGGGTTCTCTAAAAAAGATAGCGAAAAAAATGATTCCTAAAGTCGAGACTAAGAGGAATGTATAAACCAATGCTTCCATAGATTTGATCGTGGTTTACAATTATAGCTTTCATACCTGTTTTGGGGGGATTATCTCCTGGATAAAGAAAAAGAAAGAACAAGAGTAAAACAAAATGTAATGATTCAAATCAAGATTTATTCCGTTCCCTATATCAAATTCAAAGCACAACAAAAAAAAGTCGAATCGAAAAGGAACAAAGGAATGTTCTTTCTATCAGACTACCTGTTTTTTTGTAGTTGGATCTCCAAGTTTTTGGAATGCTCCAAATTCTACTTGAGCATCCAAATCTGGATCGATACCAGCAAAAACATCTCTGAACAAGGTTCTAGCACCATGCCAAATGTGTCCGAAAAAGAAGAGCAGAGCAAACGAAGCATGTCCAAAAGTAAACCAACCCCTTGGACTGCTACGAAAAACACCATCTGATTTTAAAGTAGCACGATCTAATTCAAAAATTTCACCCAATTGAGCACGTCTAGCATATTTTTTCACAGTAGCAGGATCACTATAACTGACTCCATTGAGTTCGCCACCATAGAATTCAACAGTTACACCTACTTGTTCAACACTATACTTAGATTCTGCCCTTCGAAAAGGAACATCAGCTCTAACAATTCCGTCTCCGTCTACCAAAACAACCGGAAATGTTTCAAAAAAAGTAGGCATACGACGTACAAAAAGTTCACGCCCCTCTTTGTCTCTAAAGATAGGATGTCCTAACCAACCGACGGCTATTCCATCTCCATTGTCCATTGAGCCCGCTCTAAACAATCCCCCTTTTGCTGGATTATTGCCGATGTAATCATAAAAAGCTAATTTTTCGGGAATTTTAGACCAAGCTTCTGATAAACTTTGATTTTCGGCTAGCCCAGCACCCACTCTTCGATATATTTCTTGCTGGAAGTATCCCTGATCCCATTGATAACGAGTCGGACCAAATAATTCAATCGGGGTAGTTGCTGAACCATACCACATAGTTCCAGCAACAACAAAAGCTGCAAAAAAGACAGCAGCGATACTACTGGAAAGGACGGTTTCAATATTTCCCATACGCAATCCTTTGTATAGGCGTTGAGGTGGACGCACACTAAGATGGAAAAGGCCCGCTAATATACCCAATGTCCCTGCTGCAATATGATGAGAGGCGATTCCCCCCGGAACAAAAGGATCAAAACCGTCCACACCCCATGCCGGATTTATGGATTGTACCCTTCCTGTTAGTCCATAAGGATCGGATACCCATATTCCAGGACCATACAATCCTGTTACATGAAATGCACCAAAACCAAAACAAGCCACCCCGGCAAGAAATAAATGAATTCCAAAGATTTTTGGCAAATCCAAAGAAGGTTTGCCAGTACGTTCATCACAAAAGATTTCTAGATCCCAATAGACCCAATGCCAGATAGCCGCCAAAAAGCACAAGCCCGAAAACACAATATGTGCCCCGGCCACACCTTCGTAACTCCAAATACCCGGATCCGTTATAGTCCCTCCTGTGATATTCCAACCACCCCACGAATTGGTTATTCCTAAACGAGTCATGAAAGGTATAACGAACATACCCTGTCTCCACATTGGGTCAAGAACAGGGTCAGAGGGATCAAAAACTGCTAATTCATATAGAGCCATCGAACCGGCCCAACCAGCAACCAGAGCTGTATGCATTATATGGACAGAAAGTAAACGGCCGGGATCATTTAATACGACGGTATGAACACGATACCAAGGCAAACCCATGAAAATACCTCTTCTATCAACAAAAAATAGACACTATGTAACTTTATTGCACTGTAAAAAACGATACTTTGGACCCTCCCCTTTCAGTAAATTATCTTGCATAAAAAATTCATATTTGTTCTATTGTTACTAAAAAACTAGAATAATTCTATTCGTAGGAATAAAAAGAAGCAGATCTATTCTATACCCGATAAGTAACAATACGCAATGGTGGTGTTTGCCTTGGAGATGTAGTCTTTGTACAATACTCGCACTATATTAGAGATCAGTGTTTATATCAGTGAATGCAGACATCTCCAATTATCTCAGAAAAACTAATGATTTTTAGCAAAATCAACTCATTCTGTCTGTTAACGTCCTGTGACACCAAAAGAAAAGAAAAGGAAACCAACAAAGGAAAGTTAAAGTTAAAAAAAAAAAAACCACCCCCTGAAATTATATAAATTATACTTGTTTTTTTTTTATGCCAGTCGGTATTCCTCGGGTAGCTTTTCAAATTCCTGGAGATGAGGATGCATCTTGGGTAGATTTATATAATCGAACTTATCAAGAACGATTACTTTTTATATGTCAAGAAGTTGACGCTGAAATATGCAATCAAATTTCAGGCCTCTTGATATATCTTAGTATCGAAGACTCTACCCGAGATATCAATCTGTTTCTAAATTGTCCAGGCGGAGATGTAATATCTGGATTAGCAATCTATGATACTATGCAATTCGTAAAAGCAGTCGTAAAGACAATAGCTATCGGAGTAGCCGCTTCAATGGGATCTCTTATTTTGTTAGGAGGCGGAATTGGCAACCGTACAGCATTCGAGCACTCTAGAGTAATGATCCATCAACCTTTTACTTCTTATCATTACGCACGATCACGCGACTGTATCCTGGAAGCGAGCGAAATAAGTAGAATGCGCGAAACGATGATAACCATTTATGTACAAAGAACAGGCCAACCTTATTCTCTAGTGGCCGAAGACATTAATCGGGATCGTTTTATGTCAGTAGAAGAAGCCAAAGATTACAGAATTGTTGATGCGGTAGCGGAAGTTCTCGAGTAACCGAAGACATGAATCGGGATCGTTTTATGTCAGCAGAAGAAGCCAAAGATTACAGAATTATTGATGCAGTAGCGCAAGCGGCGCGAAACGAAATGGAGACTGAACTCCGGGAAGGGGGTAGAATAGAAGAGATTTGTATGATAAAATAGAATTCATCGGGTTAGGATTCATCTAAACCAGCTTATTATGTATATGACTCACCATGCCAACTATAAAACAACTTATTCGAAACACAAGACAGCCAATCCGAAATGTCACAAAATCCCCCGCTCTTCGGGGATGTCCTCAGCGTCGAGGAACATGTACTAGGGTGTATGTGCGACTCGTTTAGATCATAGACTAAAAAAAGATATTTTTCCAGTATGGGTGATTGTTTAAGATAGTTTGAATGGGAGAATTCCATTCACACATACTATACTATCTTAATCTTAACTTAAAAAAAATCTATTTTATTAGTAAGAATTATATATATATAATTCTATATGTGGATAAAATTTATGGTTTCGATTGGTGCAAACCGAATCACTTTAATTTTCAATTTAAGATGAACAAAGACTTTCCCATTGGTAACAAATGGTTATCCATTAAGCGGGAAAAATACAATTTCAACTAAACAAAAATTATGTCCTAAATTTTGCAAGAACGGACTAAGAGGGTCAACTACCCAGCTAATCTTCATACTTAAATACCGTTACTGTATAGCTAGATTTCGTTGTGAAAGACCTATTACTAGATATTTCATGGGTAGAGCCCATGAGTGTGAACTGTACAAGTTAACAATAACATTGATTAAATGAAAATTCAATGAAGGAAGGGGCTCCGGTGTATAGAGAGGACCTCACCGTTTAAAAAGTAATCATAGAAACGATGGAACCCACCATTTCTTTGTCTATTTCTATTTCATTTACTATATACTATGTTTTTTTTAATACCTAGTATCAATACAATTTATTATTTCGAGATTAAATGTTTAGAAAAAAAGAAAAAAAATAGTGGTTGGGAAGGTTATCGTAGCAAAAGCCATTGGAATTTTTATTTTATACATTGGAAGAATCCGTTTTTGTTATTAATATACTAGGAAGGATAAAAGAATAACTGAAAGAAAAAAATCAAATAGTTATTCATCAAAGTCTCATTTATTCAATGCCAAGAATTAAACGAGGATATATCGCTCGAAAACGGAGGACAAAACTTCATTTTTTTACAAAAGGTTGTCGCGGAGCTCATTCAACACTTACTCGAGCTATGTTACAACAGAAAATAAAAGCTTTGGTTTCGGCTAATCGGGATAGAGATAGGAAAAAAAGGGATTTTCGCGGTTTGTGGATCAGTCGAATAAATGCAATAATTGGCCAGAATAAACAAAAATTATACAATATTTATAGTATATTAATGTATAATATGTCCAAGAGGCAATTGCTTCTTAATCGTAAAATAGTTGCACAAATAGCTATATTAAAAGGGAATTGTCTTTTTATGATTGCCAACGAGATGATATCATAAAAAAATAAAAATTCCCCGGAGACTGAACTCCGGGAAGGGGGTAGAATAGAAGAGATTTGTATGATAAAATAGAATTCATATGACAAAGTCATCAAAATAAATAAAAAACCACGCTAAAAAAAAATTATTCTTCTTCACCTATTGTCTTTTTTCTTAGAACGCAACAACCTCCATCGGATTCTCGTAGTTTTCGACCAAAATATCAATCCACATTTAAATTGAATTTAATTCTCTATTTTTTTTTTCTTTTTTAGAACACTAGTGGTAGTTCTAGTGGTCGACGCGCTTTTTTGAAATTTTTTTTTGTCATTACTAATTTTTTTTTTGTCATTACTTAAATTTTTTTTGTCATTACTTAATTTTTTTTTGTCATTACTTAAATTTTTTTTGTCATTACTAATTTTTTTTTTGTCATTACTAAATTTTTTTTTGTGATTACTAAATTTTTGAAATTTTTTTTTGTCATTACTAACAAAAGGTAACGAATTACCATTAACAAAAGGTAACGAAGATAAAATACGAGCTTGTTTTATAGCAATGGTAATTAATCGTTGTTGTTTTAAGGTCAATTTAGTTACCCGTCTGGGTAATATTTTTCCTTGTTGACTAATAAATCGATAAAGTAAACTCATGTTTTTATAATCAATTCGATCCCCCGATTGGATCGGAGACAAACTCCTACGAAAAGATTTCTTTTTTTTAAAAAAGAGTCGCTTAGATTTATGCATGGTTTGTTTATTCCTATACCGCAAATCCCATTTTTTAGAAAAAAGGATTTGTTTTATTTATATTATTATTTTTATGTTTGTTCTATAATGAAATATATGTTATAGAATGTTCTATATCTAATTTATATAGATATAGAATTTCATATATCTTCTATCTGAAATATCGTTTTTCATCTACCTTGTTAAGGGTGACACACAAGTGATACATTTTCTCTATTTCTTTATCTCTGCGTGAATCATATGTTTACAACAAAAGGGACAGAATTTTCTCAATTCCAATCGACTAGGTGTATTGTGTCGATTCTTTTGAGTAATATATCTAGAAATACCCCTTGATTCCTTATTAACACTCTTTTTATCACAACTGGTACATTCCAAAATAACAGTTATTCGGATATCTTTACCCTTGGCCATGAACCTCCTTTGGTTTTTTGATTCATTTTATTTTCTATAGTACAGTAAGAATTCAGTAATACAATGATTTCGAACTATCTTTCGAATCTCAGTACAGTATTTCCCTTATTCATTTAAGTATCTTGTATGATATTATTGCCCCTGTCCTAGCATTCCAATTCCATTTCTGGTCTCACTCTATTTTATTATTAATATTAATAACAATGGAATTAAATTATTCATTCAATTCCATTGAAACCTGGTAAAATTCTGAATTTTACTGAGGCAAAATACACCTTTCTTCTTTTTCTTTTTTCTAACTTATTCTAATTCTAAAAAAAAAAAGAAATTAAAGAATAAGGAATTAATAATTAATCACAGATATTTGATTGGATCTCTAATCTTCGTCACACCTTCCCGTGCCAATAACTAGAATAAAAAAAAGGGGAATATCAAAGCATCCGGGAATAAACGATTGATTTCTATCAAGAGACCCGCTAAAGCCGCGAAGCATAGAGTACTGGCCACCGGTGCCACAGAGAGATATGTTTTTAGATCTCGCATTTCTAATCCTCCTTCGTTTTTTTCTTGTAATTTGTAATACAAAATTACATATAGGAATATCATCAAATGTTTATTTTTTTAATAATCACTTGCATTTGTCGGGAAAAGTACGAATTCAAATTGAATTGTACAACGATTCATTAGATATTATTAATTATATTAATTATAATATATATTATTTATTATTAGAATAATATTAATATTTTTCTTATATTATGATTATGAATTATATTCTATTAATAGAATAATTCTATAATTTCGATTTTTTTGAATTTTTGATAGTTAGATTCTATATTAATACATATATATATTTATTAATACATATATATATTTATTAATACATATATATATTTTATATTCTTTGTTCTTATTATTATACTCTATGTATTTTTAATAATTAATTTTAATTAATTAAATTAAGAAAAAAAAGAAAAAAATGGCAGGATATATATATGATATATATAACAAAAAAATGTGGAAAACAAGACAAAGATTCTTTACAATGACACAATGGAAAGGGATGTAGCGCAGCTTGGTAGCGCGTTTGTTTTGGGTACAAAATGTCACGGGTTCAAATCCTGTCATCCCTAACTATTAGTTATCATATGAGCAGTAAAAAGAGATCAAATGAGACCGATTCAAATTGGACATACATAATCAATCAAAGGTTATCCATAGTTATAGTTAACTATGGATAACCTTTGATAAAGTTAGTATATGCATCCAAGATGCATTGGCATCACATAAAATTATTTATGAAAATAAAGCGCTCTTAGTTCAGTTCGGTAGAACGCGGGTCTCCAAAACCCGATGTCGTAGGTTCAAATCCTACAGAGCGTGATTCCATTTAGATTGAGAATGACACTGAAATAATGGCATAACAGTCTAATCTAAAGTCTGAATTTGATCTCCTATGAATTAGGATTAAAACGAAGAAATAGGAGGTCCACAAACAAAAGAGATGTTACTTAATCAAAGATCCAACTGATCACCGCGTCGGTATTGTAAATATGCAGTTACAAATAATCCAGCCAAAGTAATAGGAATTAGACCTAACACGATTCCAAATAGAAAAACTTCAATCATTTGAATTTGTTTGAAAGGAAAA